ATAAATTAAAAAAAATTAAAAAAAATAAAAAAAATTAAAGTAGTAAATTAATAAAAAGATTAATGCATAAAAAAAATACAATAAAATATACGAAGAAATTCGACCACCCCCTACATATTTTATAACCTCTCCCAGAAAAAAACTTGTAATACCCACTCCATTTGGAATTCCATCAATTACTCGTCTATCAAAAAAATGATTTAGTTTAGCTAATCTTCTTACATTATTAATTAAAGATATTCTATAAAAAACATCTATATAACCACGATTATATGACCAATCATATATGACATTTCTTATTTTATCTGCAACAATTTTTTTAGAAACATTTTTTGAAAATAAATTAAGTAAGTTGAAATTTTGTAAAGATGAATAAACGGGTTTATAGAAAAAAGACGCTACAAATATTCCGAAAAAAGCTATACTGACCGAAAAAGTAGCATTTGTGAAAAATTCATAGCAATTCCCAGAATTATTTGAATTTGGATGTAAAAGGTCTATAGATGGAATTAACAATTTAGATAATATATCCAAATCTAGTCCTTTTTGATTGAAAGAAATTCCTATGACCCCAATGAACAAAGTAAATAGTATTAATACAAGCATAGAAAATAACATAGTATTTTCCGATTCGTGCGGATAAGTGGTGTTGTTAGTTTCAAAATAGGTAATATCAATAAATGGCCATGTTATGTTTTTTAGATTTCTATCAATTCGATGTGAATGTGTCTTCTTCCGAAAAAAGGAAGCCCTTCCATTATTATTCATTGTTAATAAAGATAATAAATGCATTTTTTTTTTCGCTTCTTTTTCTTTACCCCATAAAGATATTGAATGGAATGAACTATTTTTTTTTCCATTGTAATTTTTAAAATTAACGTTTAAATATCCTTCAAAAACAAGTAAATAGATCCGAAACATATAAAATGCGGTTAATCCTGCTGTGGAATAAGCTATTATTGCGAAAATTGGTGAATACAACCAACTATCATTAAGAATTTCATCTTTGGACCAAAAACAGGCAAAAGGTGGAATACCACAAAGAGAAAGTGTACCCACTAAAAAAGCAGTTTTTGTAATTGGCACATGTTTTGTTAAACCGCCCATAAGAACCATATTTTGACTTTTATCTGGAGAATATCCAACAATAGCTTCCATTGAATGAATAATGGATCCGGATCCTAAAAACAACAATGCTTTTGAATAAGCATGAGTAATCAAATGAAATAAAGCGGCTCGATAAGAGCCCATACCTAGAGCTAACATCATATAACCCAATTGAGACATTGTAGAATAGGCCAAACTTCTCTTAATATCCTTTTGAGCAAGAGCTAAAGTAGCTCCTAATACTACAGTTATTATCCCTATGAAAGCTATTCCATTCATTATGGAAGGTATAACTATAAAAAGAGGAAAAAGCCGGGCTACAAGAAAAATTCCCGCCGCTACCATAGTAGCAGCATGGATAAGAGCGGAAATAGGGGTAGGCCCTTCCATAGCATCCGGTAACCATACATGAAGGGGGAATTGGGCAGATTTAGCAACTGAACCGCCAAATAACAGGAAGGCACACAAAGTAACTAATAAAAGATTAACCTCATTATTATAAATAAAGTTATTGAATATTTCAAACAAATCCCGAAATTCCAAACTACCCGTTATCCAATAAAGACCTAAAATTCCCAATAATAAACAAAAATCCCCTACCCGATTAGTTACAAACGCTTTTTGACAAGCATTTGCCGCAATAGGGCGTGTGAACCAAAAACCTATTAATAGATAAGAACACATTCCAACCAATTCCCAAAAAATATAAATTTGTATCAAATTCGAACTAGTAACCAATCCCAACATTGAAGTATTAAAAAAACTCATATAAGCAAAAAATCTCAAATATCCTTCATCATGAGACATATAATTGTCACTATAAATAAGAACCAGAATTCCAACAGTAGTGATTAATATTGACATAATAGAGGTAAGTGAATCGATCAAGTAACCAAACTCTAAAGAAAGATCATTATTTATAGTCCAAGACCATACATATTGATAGATAGAACTGTTATTGATTTGATGAATAGACAAATCTACCGAAAAAATCATAACTATACTTAATAATAAAACACTAGGAAAAGCCCATATACGGCGAATATTTTTTGTTACCGTGGGAAAAAGGAGAAGTCCCACTCCTATTAATATAGGAACTGGAAGTGGAATGAAAGGTATGATCCATGAATATTGGTGTGTATGTTCCATACAAAAAAAAATAATAATAAAAATAATTTCTTCTTAATTCTTAATGAGTTTTGTTTCTTATTCGCCAATTTTATCTCTTTTGAAAGGGTTCAGTTAATAAAAAAATTAAGATTAAGATAGAAATATAATTTTCTATTGTTAATTATTCTTAATTTTTATCTAATATTTACAATAGTTCAAAGTACGAAGTGAAAATGAGTCAAATGATATGACCAAATGACTAGTGAAAAATCAACTTTTTTTTTTTAATAAAAAATATAAATTATTGTATAATAATAATTTATATCCAGAGAGTGAGAATAAATAATTACACCAAAACTAAAAACACATTAGTTTATTTTGATATAAATCATAAAAAACAATACATATGACTCAAAAAAAATAAGAATTTTTTTTTGTCGTTTTTGATTCCGAATCATTAATTCGTTTTGACACTAATTGATTATTTTCCAACAAAAAGACATCTATCTTTGGAAAAAATTTGTAAAAAAGTTTATGATATTCAAGAATTTACTTTAAATAGAAAAAAGGAATTAAGATACATTATTTTTTAAAACCATGTATCTTTTAAACGACCAAGTAAGCAGGATAAAGATAAGGGTTGGGTTCTGAAACTTTTTCGATGTATTTTATTCCATGTATAAATGCAATACGATGGAAATAGACCGAGATCAAAAAAGATAGTTTTTTTTTGTAAGAATTACATAAAATAAAAGATTACTAGGAACAAAAAAAGACTATGTTATTGTTACCTATCCGCATTTTTTTATGAAAGGGAGTAGAATAGTATAATTTATAAAAACAAATAGATAAGATAAATATATGGTTAATTAAAGAACAATTCATTTTGAACAATAGATGTCTTTCACATCCAACTATAGCAATGAATAAACTAGTATAATTTTTGAATGGCAGCTCCAAAAAAACGCACTTCTATATCAAAAAAAAGGATTCGGAAAACAATTTGGAAAGAGAAGGGATATTGGGCAGCATTGAAAGCTTTTTCGTTAGCGAAATCTCTTTCTACGGGGAACTCAAAAAGTTTTTTTGTACAACAAATACAAACACTGGAATAATCTAAATTAACTGGATTCAAAAAAAGGTTTCGTATATATATATGGAAATTTGTTTATGATTATGTTTATGATTATTGGTTTTTTGCTCTTTTATATTTATATTATTTTTGATAGTTTTTTTAGTTTAGATATTTTTATATAAACTAAAAAAATGAAATATAAGTAAGAATTTCTATTTGTTAATGTTTTGAACTGTTCAATAGACAATTGACCCTTTTTTTGGAATTGGCTTTTTTTTTTTAATTAAAATTCTTTAATGTTTCTCTTTCTCAACTGCAATATTTGTTTACTAAATTTCATATTTAGTAAACAAATATTGCAGTTGAATCGACTCTTTCAATCTCGACGATTGACTAAAAATCGGTTATTATGATTTCAAGCAAGCCGCTATGGTGAAATCGGTAGACACGCTGCTCTTAGGAAGCAGTGCTAGAGCATCTCGGTTCGAGTCCGAGTGGCGGCACGGCATCTTATTTTCTAAAAGAGTAAGTCCTATAATGAATTCAATTCCCGATTTCCATTCATATAATTAGGAAATCCTTTTTTTTATTCATTTTTTTTTTTATGATATTTTCAACTTTAGAGCATATATTAACTCATATATCGTTTTCGGTCGTATCAATTGTAATTGCAATTCGTTTGATAACCTTATTAGTCAATGAAATCGTAGTACTATATGATTCGTACGAAAAAGGCATGATAGTAACTTTTTTCTGTATAACAGGATTATTAGTTACGCGTTGGCTTTTTTCAGGCCATTTACCATTAAGTGATTTATATGAATCAGTAATCTTTCTTTCATGGGGTTTTTCTATTTTTCATATAGTTTCAGGTTTTGGTTTTAAAAAGCTTAAAAACCATTTAAGCACAATAATCGCACCAAGTGTTATTTTTACCCAAAGTTTTGCTACTTCAGGTCTTTTAACCAAAATGCATGAATCCACAATATTAGTACCCGCTCTACAATCGCATTGGTTAATGATGCACGTAAGTATGATGGTATTGGGCTATGCAGCTCTTTTATGTGGATCATTATTATCAGTAGCTCTTTTAGTCATTACATTTCGAAAAGTCATAATAAGAAATTTTGGTAAAAACTATAATTTTTTTTTTAATGAATCATTTTCTTTTGCTGAGATCAAATATATGAACGAAAGAAACAATGTTTTACGAAACACTTCTTTTCCTTCTTATAAAAATTATTACAGGTCTCAATTTATTCAACAATTGGATCGTTGGGGTTATCGTATTATTAGTCTAGGTTTTATCTTTTTAACCATAGGTATTCTTTCAGGAGCAGTATGGGCTAATGAGGCCTGGGGATCATATTGGAATTGGGATCCAAAGGAAACTTGGGCCTTTATTACTTGGACCATATTCGCGATTTATTTACATACTAGAAAAAAAAAAAAATGGAAAGGTGTAAATTCTTCAATAGTGGCCTCTATAGGCTTTCTTATAATTTGGATATGTTACTTTGGGATCAATCTATTAGGAATAGGACTACATAGTTATGGTTCATTTACATCTAATTGAATTAAAGTAAGTAAAGGGCCTGACAAATACAAACATAGTAAGCATATTACGCATATATATAATATATAAGTATAAGAAAACTTCGCATAAACTGTCGAGAACCCTTTAAATCAAGTAATGTAGTGATTCAAGGGGTTCTCACAAACACCAAACATATCCGGTTACAATTCCAATTCATTTTTTTTTAAGTTAGAAGAAAAAATATTTTTTTTTTTCATTGTACAATAACACTATAAAAAAAAATAGGATTTATTGCTCTCTTTTATTTTTTTGTTTTAGTCATTTATTCATGAAAACCATCTATAAAAAATTAGATAGAATTGCTTCGACCTTGTCAACTGATAATGAGAAAATGAAATCCGGATAAATACCAATACCTATTACAGGTATAAGGATAGAAATTGAAATAAATAACTCTCGCGGCCCAGAATCAAAAAAAAACGAGTTAGGTGTATTAAAAAATTTGTATCCATAGAACATCTGGCGTAACATAGATAATGAATAAATAGGAGTTAATATCATTCCAATTGCCATTACAAAAGTAATTAGCATTTTTGTCATTAAAAGATATTTTTTACTGGTAATTATTCCAAAAAAAACTATCAATTCTGCAACAAAACCGCTCATGCCCGGCAATGCAAGAGAAGCCATCGATAAGATACTGAAAACCGTGAATATTTTTGGCATTGGAATAGCCATTCCGCCCATTTCGTCGAGATAAAAAAGACGTATTCTATCATAATTCGTTCCTGCCAAGAAAAAAAGCGCAGCACCAATAAATCCATGAGAAATTATTTGTAAAATGGCTCCGTTGAGTCCCGTATCGCTTATAGAACCAATTCCTATAATTATAAAACCCATATGAGATACGGAGGAATAAGCTATTCTTTTTTTTAAATTACGTTGACCAAGAGATGTTGAAGCTGCATAGATTATTTGAATTGCGCCTAATAGAATTAACCAGGGGGAAAATAGAGAATGAGCGTGGGGTAATAATTCCATATTAATTCGAACCAATCCATACGCTCCCATTTTTAATAAGATTCCGGCTAAAAGCATACAAGTACTGTAATGTGCCTCTCCGTGGGTGTCTGGTAACCATGTATGTAAGGGTATAATCGGCGATTTGACAGCAAAAGCAATAAGAAATCCAATATAGAATATTATTTCCAGTACCACAGGATACGACTGATTAGCTGATGTTTCAAAATTTAATGTCGGTTCATTGGAACCATATAAACCGATACCGAGAACTCCTATTAAAAAAAAAATGGAACTTCCTGCAGTATACAAAATAAACTTTGTAGCTGAATACAAACGTTTCTTTCCCCCCCACATGGATAAAAGTAGATAAACAGGAATTAATTCTAATTCCCACATGATGAAAAAAAGTAAAATGTCTCGAGAAGAAAATGATCCTATTTGACCGCTATACATTGCTAACATCAGGAAATGGAATAATCGGGATTCCCGAGTAACCGGTTGAGCCGCTAAAGTAGCTAAAGTGGTAATAAATCCCGTCAGTAAAATAGGTCCTATAGAGAGTCCATCTATTCCGAATCTCCAATAAAAATCAAAAAAATTGATCCATTTATAATTCTCCGTCAATTGGATTAATGGATCGTCCAATTGGAAATGATAACAGAATGCATAGGTTGTTAGAAGGAGATTTATTAAGCATATACAAATAGTATACCACCTAATTACCTTATTTCCTCTATGGGGAAATAAGAAGATTAAGGAACCCGCGGATATTGGCAAAACTACAACTATTGTTAACCAAGGAAAAAAATTCGTGGTAAAAATAAGATACACTTGGGCCAGAAAAACTCGTGCTCAAAATAGAAAAGATTTTTTTCTATTTTGAGCACGGGTTTTTATCAGTAAAAAAATGGTATTCGTGTGTGGTTTTTTGAAACGTATCAATAAGCTAGACCCATGCTTCGAGTTGTTTCATGCCATAAATAAACTCGAACACTCAAGAAATCTGTCGGACAGGCGGATTCACACCTTTTACAACCAACACAGTCCTCTGTTCTTGGAGCAGAAGCAATTTGCTTAGCTTTACATCCGTCCCAAGGTATCATTTCTAATACATCTGTGGGGCAGGCTCGGACACATTGAGTACATCCTATACATGTATCATAAATCTTTACTGAATGTGACATTGGATCTATTAATTTTTGAACATCAGCAATTTTCGATCTAGTAAACTTGTAAATAAATCATATATTTCAACACCAGACGAATCAATGATTTGCCAGAATTTTTCTAATCAATCTACCTCTGGATCAATTCATAAGAGAGGGCCAAGATACTTTGATTTCTTACGTTTTCGCAAACATGATCATACGTTGTGTATCATACATGCGAATTGGAATTGATAAATATTATAATTTCAATATTCGAAATTATAATTTTTCTGATTAATACTATTTATTCAACAAATTCGATTGATTGATACGAGTTGATTTTCTGTTACGATAAATTGATGAAACAATAGCCGGTCCAATAGCTGCTTCAGCGGCTGCGATAGCTATAACAAAAATTGAAAAAATATTTCCTTTTAACTGGCGACTATCAAAAAAATCAGAAAAAGTTACGAAATTTATATTAACCGCATTCAGTATAA